GACGAAATTGGAGAAAAAATTACTAAAAAAAAAAATACCATTTATTTTATTTCGACTATAAAAAATTTCATATTAAAAAAAAATTTTTTTAGTTATGACTTGTGCCCTTTATCACAAGCATATGTATTTTACAAATTATCACAAATTCAAGTTAGTAACTTTTATAAATTAAAAACTTTTTTTGAATATAACATATACATAACATCCTTTTTTGTTAAGAATCAACTAAAGGATTTTTTTCAAGAACAAGGAATCTTTCATTATGAATGGAAAGATAAAACCCTTTTAAATTCCGAAATAAATCAATGGAAAAACTGGTTACGAAGTCATTCTCAATATAATTTACCTCAGATTGCATGGGCTAGATTAGTAACAAAAAAATGGAAAAATAAAATAAACCAAGACTCTCTCGTTCTAAAAACCAAAGTGGATTCATCTGAAAAAAAAAATTTGGATAATTACAAAAAACAAAATTTTTTTAAGGCCAACTCATTTTTCAATCCAAAAGATAAAGATAATTTCAAAAAGGATTCTATATATAATCTTTTTTGCTACAAATCTATGCATTCGACAGAAAAATTTTTTGATATGTCTACAGGCCTAGAAAATTGTTTAGTCTCTTGTTTTCTAGAAAAATATAATATTCAGGGTATAGGGGAAATTCGGCATAGAAAATATTTGGATTGGAGAATTCTCAACTTTTGGTTTAGAAAAAAAGTAAATATTGAGCCTGATACTCACAGTAAAAAAAAATATATTAAGACTAAAGTTCAGAATTATCAAAGAATTGAGAAAATAACTAAGACGGGTCTTGCCAATCAAAAAAGTTTATTTTTTGATTGGATGGGAATGAATGAAGAAATAATAAATCATCGTATAACAAATTTGGACTCTTTTTTCTTTCCAGAATTTTTCTTATTTTCTAGTACATATAAAATGAAACCGTGGGTCATACCAATTAAATTACTTCTTTTCAATTTTAATGAAACAAAAAATGTGAATAAACAGATCACTCTAAAGAAAAAAGGTTTTATACCATCAAACGAAAAACAATTCCTTCGATTTTTTAATCTAAATAAAGAAGAAAACGAATCGGCAGGTCAAGAAGAGTTTGAATCAGATAAAGAAACAAAAATAAATGCGGAATCAGCTCTATCAAACCAAGAAAAAACTATTGAAGAAAATTATGCAGAATCGAAGATAAAAAAACGTAAAAATCAAAAACAACTAAAAAGCAATACTGAAGCGGAACTTGACTTATTTCTCAAAAGGTATTCGCGTTTTCAATTGCGATGGAATTGTTTTTTAAAAAAAAAAATTCTCAATAATGTAAAAGTATACTGTCTCTTGGTTAGACTAAAAAATCCAAACGATATAGCGATATCTTCTATTGAAAGAGGAGAGATGAGCCTAGATATTCTACTGATTGAGAAGAATTTCACTTTTGAAAAATTAATGAAAAAAGGAATATTGATTGTTGAACCTGTCCGTTTGTCTGTAAAAAACGATGGACAACTTATTATATATAGAACCATCGGGATTTCATTGGTTCATAAAAATAAACAAAAAATAAGTAAAAGATCAAAAAAAAAAAGCTATATTGATAAAAAAAATAATTCTGATTTCTTTGTCCCTGAAAATATTCTATCCCCTAAACGACGTAAAGAATTTAGAATTCTAATTTGTTTCAACTTAAAAAAAAAAAATGTGAGAGATAGAAATTCAAGATTTGATACAAATATTCAAAACTTGACCACAGTTTTGAAGAAAAAGAAAGATCTTGATAAGGATAAAAAAAAACTAATTAAATTAAAATCCTTTCTTTGGCCCAATTTTCGATTAGAAGATTTAGCTTGTATGAATCGCTATTGGTTTAATACGACTAACGGAAATCGTTTCAGTATGATAAGAATACACATGTATACGCGATTTCAAATGCATTAATGGTAGATCCTTTTTACTATATTTTTACTATATATATAATATAAGTTACGGTATATGAATTGGATGCACAAATATGAGGGATTGTTTTAAATTCAATCTTTATACATGAGATTCATTTAATTAATGACATAGATACCAATCAGAGCGGATCCATAAATAAATTCAAAAAATCCTCCTTTTTTAGATCAAAATTTAGACTTTTTTTTATAAAATTAAGAATTAAGAAGTTGATAATTAAATTCGGATCTTTGTACAAAAAAACTACCATTATTATTACTGATCAGTCAAATTCATATCTTTCAATTCATATTAAAAAGGGAAGGATTTCTTTTTATGATAAAAAATACATTCATTTCATTTCAAGAAAAAAAAGAAGAAAGCAGGGGATCCGTTGAATTTCAAGTATTCAGTTTCACTAATAAGATACGAAGACTGACTTCACATTTGGAATTGCACAGAAAAGATTATTTATCTCAGAGGGGTCTACGAAAAATTCTGGGAAAACGTCAACGACTGCTGGCTTATTTGTCAAAAAAAAATAGAGTACGTTATAAAGAATTAATTAATCAGTTGAATATTCGGGAATTAAAAACTCGTTAAATTCCAAAATTGTGAATTAGTTAATTTTTTAGATCTTGAATTTTTTAATAAACTTCTTTTTCAGCAATCTAATTCATACCAGAACGAATCAAGGAAAAACTTATGAAGAGACCAGTTACAGGAAAAGATCTTATGATAGTCAATATGGGACCTCACCACCCATCCATGCATGGTGTTCTTCGCTTAATTGTTACTCTAGACGGTGAGGATGTTGTTGACTGTGAACCCATATTGGGTTATTTACACCGAGGAATGGAAAAAATTGCGGAAAACCGAGCAATTATACAATATTTACCTTATGTAACGCGGTGGGATTATTTAGCTACTATGTTTACAGAAGCAATAACAGTAAATGGACCAGAACAATTGGGAAATATTCAAGTTCCTAAAAGGGCCAGCTATATCAGAGTAATTATGCTGGAATTGAGTCGTATAGCTTCTCATCTGTTATGGCTTGGCCCTTTTATGGCAGATATTGGGGCACAGACTCCCTTTTTCTATATTTTCAGAGAACGAGAATTTGTATATGATCTATTCGAAGCTGCCACCGGTATGAGAATGATGCATAATTTTTTTCGTATTGGAGGAATAGCGGCTGATTTACCTTATGGTTGGATAGATAAATGCTTGGATTTTTGTGATTATTTTTTAACAGAGGTTGTTGAATATCAAAAACTGATTACACGAAATCCTATTTTTTTAGAACGAGTTGAAGGCGTTGGGATTATTGGTGGGGAAGAAGCAATAAATTGGGGTTTATCCGGACCAATGCTACGCGCATCAGGAATACCATGGGATCTTCGTAAAGTTGATCGTTATGAATCTTACGATGAATTTGAATGGGAAATTCAGTGGCAAAAACAAGGAGATTCATTAGCTCGTTATTTAGTACGACTTAGCGAAATGACAGAATCCATCAAAATTATTCAACAGGCTCTGGAAGGACTTCCGGGGGGTCCCTATGAGAATTTAGAAAGTAGAAGCTTTGATAAAAAAAGCAATCCAGAGTGGAATGATTTTGAATATCGATTCATTAGTAAAAAACCTTCCCCTACTTTTGAATTATCGAAACAAGAACTTTATGTAAGAGTTGAAGCTCCAAAAGGGGAATTGGGAATTTTTCTCATAGGAGATCAAAGTGGTTTTCCTTGGAGATGGAAAATCCGACCACCGGGTTTTATTAATTTGCAAATTCTTCCTGAACTAGTTAAAAGAATGAAATTGGCTGATATTATGACGATACTCGGTAGCATAGATATAATTATGGGAGAAGTTGATCGTTAAAATGATAATTTATGCAACAGAAGTACAAACTATAAATTCTTTTGTTAGATTGGAATCTTTAAAAGAGGTCTATGGACTCATATGGATATTTGTCCCTATATTTTCTCTTGTATTGGGAATCATAACAGGTGTACTAGTAATTGTGTGGTTAGAAAGAGAAATATCTGCAGGGATACAACAACGTATTGGACCTGAATACGCCGGCCCGTTAGGAATTCTTCAAGCTTTAGCCGACGGGACAAAACTACTTTTCAAAGAAGATCTTCGTCCATCTAGAGGAAATACTCCTTTATTTAGTATTGGACCATCTATAGCAGTTATCTCTATTTTACTAAGTTATTCAGTAATTCCCTTTAGCAATCACCTTGTTTTAGCGGATCTCAATATCGGTATTTTTTTATGGATTGCCATCTCAAGTATTGCTCCGATCGGACTTCTTATGTCAGGATATGGATCAAATAATAAATATTCTTTTTTAGGTGGTCTGCGAGCTGCTGCCCAAGCGATTAGTTATGAAATACCATTAACTCTATGTGTTTTATCAATATCTCTACGTGCGATTCGTTGAAACATAAACGTTTATTCCGTTTCTTCTAGATGAATAAATGAAAAACTGGAATATATATATTTATCTTTCGGGTTAATCTTAATAAAAGCAATTTGATAGTTATATATGAGTGAAAAAAACTGCTCAGAAATTAGCAGTAAAACGAAAAATTGAGTCTCATTTCCTATGTACAAAGGTTAAACGGAAATAAACATAACCGTAATAATCACTTTACCCCAAGGTTTGTTGATTAGTCATCCGGGCTTGAAGCGGGTTAAAAAAAATATTAACCATATGACGTTTTCACTATCAGTTATATAAATTAGCATACATATATTTCAAAGTGAACGGAAATTAGGTAAAAACGCGTGGATGGTTAGAAACACCAAAATACACAAAGAATTTGTAATAGAGATTAACCAAATTGAAAAGGATATTTATGCATAACATAAGATAAAAAAAAAGAAGGTTAATTGGGGCTTGAAATTAGTAGAAATTATCAGGCAGTATTCCCCAAGATTCCGATTCAGAGTATGCTCCCATCCACCGATAAATGTAATGACTATCAGAAACGAAATAATCCTTTATTTTTTTTGAAGTCCACCGACTTTTTTTCTAAAAAAGAAAGAAGAATAGGAACGAAACAAGGATATTTATTTTGATAGATTTCGAAAATAAAATAGAATTTCTATCATTAATAATAAACTAATAGGATGTTTAATTCTTTTTCGTAATTGAAAACCACGACGGGCTTAAATACCTAGTTTTATTTTGACAAGGGGTGTTTTATTAAAGGATTAAGTTATTACTCAACAAATAGAAATTAAAATTTGTAAAGGATGAGATGAATTCCGAAGCGCGTTTTTTATTTTTAGAATTTGAGCAGACAGAATTCCATTGGTATAATTCGGGATCCCAGATATATTTCTATTTAATCCATTTTAGAACATCATATCCATCTAAATAATACTAATCTGGTCCTTAGATTTATTTACGGCCCCCGAGGAGCCGTATGAGGCGAAGACCTCATGTACGGTTTTGTAATAGCGGTGAGAATAGTAATGTTATCACCGACTAGGATTATCTAACAGTTTAAGTACAGTTGATATAGTTGAGGCACAATCAAAATATGGTTTTTGGGGATGGAATTTGTGGCGTCAACCTATCGGTTTTATCATTTTTCTAATTTCTTCCCTAGCAGAATGCGAGAGGTTACCTTTTGATTTACCAGAAGCCGAAGAAGAATTAATAGCAGGTTATCAAACTGAATATTCCGGTATCAAATTTGGTTTATTTTACGTTGCTTCTTATCTAAATCTATTAATTTCCTCATTATTTGTAACAGTTCTATACTTAGGCGGTTGGAATATTTCTATTCCGTATATATCTATTCTGCAGCTATTTGAAAAGGATCAAATTTTTGGAACAACAATTGGTATCTTTATTACATTAGCTAAAACTTATTTGTTCTTGTTCATTTCTATCGCAACCAGATGGACTTTACCGAGGTTAAGAATGGATCAACTATTAAATCTTGGATGGAAATTTCTTTTACCGATTTCCCTTGGTAATCTATTATTAACAACTTCTTTCCAACTCTTTTCACTCTAAATTGAAAATGAATCCAAGATATTGATTATTTGTTTTAAACAAGAGAAAGAAACAAAGATCAAATTATTCATAGATAATTACAATATGCTTCCTATGATAACCGGGTTCATGAATTATGGTCAACAAACCCTACGAGCTGCAAGGTATATTGGTCAGGGTTTCATGATTACCTTATCCCACACAAATCGTTTACCTGTAACTATTCAATATCCCTATGAAAAATTAATAACATCAGAACGTTTCCGCGGTCGAATCCATTTCGAATTTGATAAATGCATTGCTTGTGAAGTATGTGTTCGAGTATGTCCTATAGATCTGCCTGTTGTTGATTGGAAATTGGAAACCAATATTCGAAAAAAACGATTGCTTAATTACAGCATTGATTTTGGAATTTGTATATTTTGTGGTAATTGTGTTGAGTATTGTCCAACAAATTGTTTGTCAATGACTGAAGAATATGAATTTTCAACTTATGATCGTCACGAGTTGAATTATAATCAAATAGCTTTGGGTCGTTTACCAATGTCAGTAATTGACGATTACACTATTCGAACAATTTTGAATTCACCTCAACAAAAAAATGGGTAAACCTATTAATTTTATTAAAAAAAGAATGCAAAACTGTTGAATTATATTATATAAAGAATTTAATTAAAAACTTGTATTTATAGAATAAATAATATTAAGTATGTATTAAGGCTCATCCTTTTAATATTAATATAATATCTTCGTAATTACTATCTTGAAATAGATAGGTTGAAAATATTAGAATAAAAAAGCGAAACTGTCTAATAATTGTATCTACATCAATTCATATTCATTAGATTCTAATTTCACTCTATTAGAAACATATTAAAAAAAATGCCCCGGTTAAATTAATAAGGTCATGAAAAGGATTTCTATTTTTTCTTTTTTTTATAATATAATGGATTTACCTGGACCAATACATGATTTTCTTTTAGTTTTTCTGGGATCCGGTCTTCTAGTAGGAGGTCTGGGAGTGGTATTACTTCCTAACCCAATATTTTCAGCCTTTTCCTTAGGATTTGTTCTTGTTTGTATATCTTTATTGTATATTCTAGCAAATTCCCATTTTGTAGCTGCTGCACAACTCCTTATTTACGTGGGGGCCATAAATGTTTTAATCATATTTGCTGTGATGTTCATGAATGATTCAGAATATTCCATAGATTTCAATCTGTGGACTGTTGGGAATGGGATTACTTCATTGGTTTGTACAACTATTCTTTTTTCATTAATTTCTACTATTCTCGATACGTCATGGTACGGGGTTATTTGGACTACAAGATTAAACCAGATTTTAGAGCAAGATTTAATAAGTAATAGTCAACAAATAGGAATTCATTTATCAACAGATTTTTTTCTTCCATTTGAACTCATTTCAATAATTCTTTTAGTTGCTTTGATAGGTGCAATTTCTGTGGCTCGTCAATAAAAAAGGTTCCGATTAGTAAAGACCAAAGAAAACTTTGTGTTTGTGTATGTTATGATATTTTTTGGTTCATTGAATTCAATTTGATTGAATACTATTTCATATTTTAAATATAAATTTTTATATTTGATATATATTTGACCCTAATATAGTTTTTATTCGTACTTTGTTGTTATATTCTAGTTGATTGAATCCAGTGAATTTTTTTTATTATTCATATTGAAATGAATCAAAATTGATAAGGAGTTGCTCAATGATACTCGAACATGTACTTGTTTTGAGTGCCTATTTATTTTTGATTGGTCTTTATGGATTGATCACGAGTCGAAATATGGTTAGGGCTCTTATGTGCCTTGAACTTATACTCAATGCAGTTAATATGAATTTCGTAACATTTTCTGATTTTTTTGATAATTCCCAACAAAAAGGGGATATTTTCTGCATTTTTGTTATAGCAATTGCAGCCGCTGAAGCAGCTATTGGATTAGCTATAGTCTCGTCAATTTATCGTAACAGAAAATCAACTCGTATCAACCAATCGACCTTATTAAATAAGTAGCATAAATCAAAAAATTATAGGTTTAAATTTGCATATATGATAGGTTATGACTTACTAGATTAGATTTGTGAAAATCTAAGAAATCAAAGTATTTTAGCCCCATTTTTTACCAATTGAGCCAGAATTAATTAAAAAAATTCTATTAAAGGAAATCATTGCTTCATCTAGTATTTTAATATATCATTTAGTTATAAGTTTACTAGATTGAAAATTTATGACATTCAAAAAACTATAGATCCTATGTCACATTCAGTAAAAATTTATGATACTTGTATAGGATGTACTCAGTGTGTCCGAGCATGTCCTACAGACGTATTAGAAATGATACCTTGGGATGGATGTAAAGCTAAGCAAATAGCTTCTGCCCCAAGAACCGAGGATTGTGTTGGTTGTAAGAGATGTGAATCCGCCTGTCCAACGGATTTTTTGAGTGTTCGAGTTTATTTATGGCATGAAACAACTCGAAGCATGGGTCTAGCTTATTGATACGTTACCGAAAACCTGATTTGAATAAATTTGGAATACATTTTATTTTTTTTTATTGACAAGTACTCGTACTCAAAAAAGGTAAATTATATTTTTTTATTTATATATATTTTTTGAGTACGCGTTCTTTGGACCTGGTGTATCTTGTCTTTACCACGAATGATTTTCCTTGGTTAACAATAATTGTTGTTTTTCCAATATCTGCCGGTTCGTTAATGTTATTTCTCCCGCATAGGGGAAATAAAGTTAATAAGTGGTATACTATATGCATTTGTATCTTAGAACTTCTTCTAACGACCTACGCTTTTTGTTATAATTTTAAAACGGACGATCCGTTAATTCAACTGTCCGAAGATTATAAATGGATCAATTTTTTTGATTTTTATTGGAGACTGGGAATAGATGGGCTTTCTATAGGAACGATTTTACTGACGGGATTTATTACTACTTTAGCTACTTTAGCGGCTTTTCCAGTTACTCGGGATTCCCGATTATTCCATTTCCTGATGTTAGCAATGTACAGCGGCCAAATAGGATCATTTTCTTCTCGGGATATTTTACTTTTTTTCATCATGTGGGAATTAGAATTAATTCCCGTTTATCTCCTTTTATCCATGTGGGGTGGAAAGAAACGTCTGTATTCAGCTACAAAATTTATTTTATACACTGCAGGAAGTTCTATTTTTTTATTAATAGGAGTTTTAGGTATAAGTTTATATGGTTCGAACGAACCAACATTAAATTTAGAACTATTAGCGAATCAATCCTATCCTGTCACACTCGAAATACTATTTTATATTGGATTTCTTATTGCTTTTGCCGTCAAATCACCGATTATACCTTTACATACTTGGTTACCTGACACCCACGGCGAGGCACATTACAGTACCTGTATGCTTCTCGCTGGAATCTTATTAAAAATGGGAGCATACGGGTTGGTTCGAATCAATATGGAATTATTACCTCACGCTCATTCTATGTTTTCTCCTTGGTTGATGGTAGTCGGCACAATCCAAATAATTTATGCAGCTTCAACATCTCCCGGTCAACGTAATTTAAAAAAGAGAATAGCCTATTCTTCTGTATCTCATATGGGTTTTATAATTATAGGTATTGGTTCTATAACGGATCCTGGACTTAATGGAGCTATTTTACAAATAATCTCTCATGGATTTATTGGCGCTGCACTTTTTTTCTTGGCAGGAACGAGTTATGATAGAATCCGGCTTGTTTATCTTGATGAAATGGGTGGAATGGCTATCTCCATTCCAAAGATATTTACAATGTTCACTATCTTATCGATGGCTTCCCTTGCATTACCGGGCATGAGTGGTTTTGTTGCAGAATTAATTGTTTTTTTTGGAATAATTACGAGCCAAAAATATTTATTAATTTCAAAAATTTTAATTATTTTTGTAATGGCAATTGGAATGATATTAACTCCTATATATTTATTATCTATGTCACGCCAAATGTTCTATGGATACAAGTTAATTAATGCCAAAAACTTTTCTTTTTTTGATTCTGGACCCCGAGAGTTATTTCTTTCAATCTCTATTCTTCTACCCATAATTGGTATTGGGATTTATCCTGATTTTGTGCTCTCATTAGCAAGTGACAAGGTCGAATCCATTTTATCTAATTATTTTTATGGATAGTTTTCAGGAAATAAAAAAAACATTAAATTGAATTATAATAAGAAGTCTTTGGTTTTTGTATTGTGAGAACCTTTTGAATCAAGTAGTACAATGATTCAAAAGGTTCTTGATGATTTACTACTAAAACTAAATTAGATTTCTTAACTTATATGAAATTATATATATATATATATGTTATTTTTTTTTTCTTTTTTAATGTTTTAGTTAATTTGATGTAAATGAACCATAACTATGTAAACCTATTCCTAAAAGATTGACGCCAAAATAGCATATCCAAATTAAAAGAAAACCTATCGAAGCCACAATTGCAGAATTTATACCCCGAACATTCCTATTTGTTTTAATATGTAAATAAATTGCGAATATGGTCCAAGTAATAAATGCCCAGGTTTCCTTTGGATCCCAATTCCAATATGAACCCCATGTTTCATTCGCCCATACAGCTCCTGAAAGAATGCCGACGGTTAAAAAGATAAATCCAAGACTAATAATACGAAAACTCCAATAATCTAATTGTTCAATCAATTGATACCTATAATAATTTCTAGAAAAACTAAAATTAATGTTTTGTTGTAGTAAAATAGAATTTTTTTCATTTATGTAGTAAAGTACATCAAAAGAAAATAATTCATTTAATAAAAATTTTGTTTTCATATTATTTTTCCAAAAAGTATATCCGACCTTGCGAAATGTAATGACTAGAAGAGCTATTGATAATAATGATCCGCATAACAGAGCGCCATAGCCTAATATCATCATACTTACGTGCATCATTAACCACTGGGACTGGAGAGCTGGTACTAATATTGCAGACTGAGGCATGTTGTTTAAAAGACCTGAAGTAGCAAAACCCTGAATAAAAATAGCACTTGGCGCAGTTATTGCGTTTAAGTAATTTTTTTTTTTTTTATTAAAATAGGAAACCATATGAATAATTGAAAAAACCCATGAAAGAAAAATTAATGATTCATATAAATTGCTTAATGGAAAATGTCCTGAATAAATCCAACGCGTGAATAATAATCCTGTTATACCAAAAAACGTAATTACGATTCCTTTATCTGATGAATCAAAAAATCCTATGATTTCATCTAAATTAACTAATAAAGTTAAAAAATAAATTGTTAGTACAATTGAAACGACCGAAAAAGATATATGAGTTAATATATGTTCTAAAATTGAAAAAATCATAAAAAATTTGTTAAAAATTAATAAATTAATACTAGGTTTTACCCGATATTAGAAAAAAGTCGGGTATTAATTTGATTATAAAACTTATAATATCTCTTTTATAAGATCTTATGCCGCTACTCGGACTCGAACCGAGATGCTATAGCACTGCTTCCTAAGAGCAGCGTGTCTACCAATTTCACCATAGCGGCAACTTGTTCAAAATAATACTAACAAGTTTTTACTCAATCGTCGAGATTCCAATTTTAAATAAAGAAGCCAATTCAATGGAATTTACAATTGATTTTATTATTACAAAAATGCTTTTTCGAAAAATTAAAACTTCTCAAAAATCCTTAGAAATTTTCAATCAAATTTGCCTAAGTTGCTCAAGAGAAATGAAAAACACTAATTGTCAAAATATCTATTTTCATGCATCTTTTTATATTGTACAAACATAAGATTTTTTGATCACTTAAAAAAAATATCATATATTATTACTTAATAATTATTATTATCTAATATTCACTTATTGTGTATAGATGCTTTTAAAACTTTGATTCCAAGTAAAGAATAGAAGAATTCAGAGAAATAATAATTCCTAAAGGTATAAGGTATAAAGTAAAAATTTTTTGACTTAAATTAATTTCAAGAACCTATTGATTTCGCTTAAATATCTTGTATTTCCTAGTTAAGAGGAAATACAAGATATTTATTTATTATTTTATTGATGGGGGAAAATAATAACCCCCCCCTTTTTAGAATATATATATATTCTAAAAAATTTGTTTTTACGTTAGGCTAATTCTAATTATTCTAGTGTTTTTTATTTATTTTGTTGTACAAAAAAACTTTTTGAATTACCTGTAGAAAGCGATTTCCCTAAGGAAAAAGCTTTCAACGATGTCCAATATCCCTTCCTTTTCCAAATTTTTTTACGAATACGCTTTTTCGAGATAGAAGTACGTTTTTTTGGAACTGCCATTCAAAAATGAAAAAAGTTTTTCAGTGGTATAATTGGATGTCAAAGACATTTATTATTCTATTCTTTCGTACTCCATATTGAGTAATTTTTTTCTTTCAAATTTTATTATATATTATTTTTCAAACAAAGCAGACATTCAAAAGTTTAAAACCCAACTGTTTTTTACCTTTTTCTTTAAAAATTTTTTGTATTTAACGTTTGAAATACGTATGAGAGTGCTCATTTAATTAATCTATACTGATAGGTTATATTAGAAATCATTTTCTTTAATTTCTTCACTTCATATGTAAAAAAAAAATATCGATTATAATAATATTTCTTGAAAAAAAAGCTTGCTTAGTGTACTGGAAGACAATCACTAAATTCCATAATTAAATAAGAATTTTAAATAATCAAACCCAAATAACTTTATTTAGGTAAAGTTTTTTTTAGAATTAATATTAAGTATTTTTTTGTCGTGTAAATCTTTGTTCTATTCTTAATATATGTATATAAATTATTGTAATACGGAATTTTAATTCACTTTTTCTGTATCTGCATAAAATCAAAATTTTATGTCGTTTTTTTACAGTAACTGAGTAATATTATTTAATCACTTCTAATTTTTTGATTTGAATATATATTTCTTTTCAAAGGTTTATGAAGAATTATACTAATTCGAAAAAATTTTCTATTTAGGTTTGAAATCATGTGCTTTTTTATTGTCCCCTTTGAAAAAAAAAAATATATATACAAACCAGTGAATAAGAAATAATAAATTTAAGAATAAAATAAAAAGGGTTTTTTATTTTATGGAACATACATATCAATATTCATGGATCATCCCTTTCATTCCACTTCCAGTACCTATTTTACTAGGAGCTGGACTTCTACTTTTTCCGACAGCAACAAAAAACCTTCGACGTATGTGGACGTTTCTGAGTATTTTTTTATTAAGTATAGTTATGATCTTTTCGCTCTATCTATCTATTCAACAAATTTTTCTAAGTTGCATTCATCAAAATGTATGGTCTTGGACCATAAATAATGAATTTTCTTTTGAGTTCGGTTACTTTATTGATCCACTTACTTCTATTATGTCAATATTAATTACAACTGTTGGAATTTTGGTTCTGATTTATAGTGATAATTATATGTCTCATGATCAAGGATATCTGAGGTTTTTTGCTTATATGGGTTTTTTTAATACTTCAATGTTAGGATTAGTTACTAGTTCTAATTTGATCCAAGTTTATTTTTTTTGGGAATTAGTTGGAATGTGTTCGTATTTATTAATAGGTTTTTGGTTCACACGACCTATTGCAGCGAATGCCTGTCAAAAAGCTTTTGTAACCAATCGTGTAGGGGATTTTGGTTTATTATTAGGAATTTTAGGTCTTTATTGGATAACTGGCAGTTTCGAATTTCAAGATTTGTTCGAAATATTCAATAATTTAATTTTAAATAATAGAGTAAATCTCTTATTTCTTACTTTGTGTGCATTTCTATTATTTGTGGGTCCTATTGCTAAATCTGCACAATTTCCTCTTCATGTATGGTTGCCTGATGCCATGGAGGGTCCTACTCCTATTTCGGCTCTTATACATGCTGCTACTATGGTAGCGGCGGGAATTTTTCTTGTAGCTCGTCTTCTTCCTCTTTTTATAGTTATCCCTTCTATAATGTATATAATATCTTTGATAGGTATAATAACAGTACTCTTAGGAGCCACTTTAGCTCTTGCTCAAAAAGATATTAAGAGAGGTTTAGCCTATTCTACAATGTCTCAACTGGGTTATATGATGTTAGCTCTAGGTATGGGGTCTTATAGATCCGCTTTATTTCATTTGATTACTCATGCTTATTCGAAAGCTTTGTTATTTTTAGGATCTGGATCCATTATTCATTCAATGGAAGCTATAGTTGGATATTCGCCCGATAAAAGTCAGAATATGATTCTTATGGGTGGTTTGACAAAACATGTGCCGATTACAAAAACTGCCTTTTTAGTAGGAACACTCTCGCTTTGTGGTATTCCCCCCCTTGCTTGTTTTTGGTCTAAAGATGAAATTCTTAATGATAGTTTGTTATTTTCGCCAATTTTTGCAATAATAGCTTGTTCAACAGCGGGATTAACCGCATTTTATATGTTTCGGATTTATTTACTTACTTTTGAAGGACATTTAAACACTAATTTTATAAATTATAGTGGAAAAAAAAGTCGCTCCTTCTATTCAATCTCTTTGTGGGGTAAAGAAGAAGATAAAAAACTTAATAGAAATTTTGGGTTAGTACCATTATTAACAATGAATAATACGAAAAGAGCTTCTTTTTTTGGCAATAAAACATATAAAATTAGTAATAATGTAAGAAATCAAACTTTTATTACTGTTGAAAATTTTGGACTTAATACAAGAACTTTCTATTATCCCCATGAATCAGACAATACTATTCTATTTCCTATGCTTGTATTGCTTTTATTTACTTTGTTTATTGGAGCCATAGGAATTCCTTTCAATCAAGAAGGAATAGACTTTGATATATTATCAAAATTATTAACGCCGTCGATAAATCTTTTGCATACCAATTCACAAAATTTTGTAGATTGGTATGAATTTTTGAAAAATGCAATTTTTTCAGTCAGTATAGCTTTGTTTGGAATATTTATAGCATACTGTTTATATAAGCCTTTTTATTCATCTAAATTAAATTTAACCTTACTGA